GACTTCTAACGGAGGATAAGTTCGAAGAATTACAGAAAAGAATCAAAGAATTACAGACTAATGTGCAAAAAAAACTGAATATGGGACTTCCAACGGAGGATAAGCCTCTAAGAATCGAAGAATTACAGACTAATGTGCAAAAAAAAGTGAATTGTGTGACCCGAAAAATTAACATTACAATTACAAGAATTCTAAATGGTTATAGCGACCCTACTATTCTTGCAAAATTTATAGCCGGACAATTAACGAATAGAATTTCGTTTAGGAAAGCAACCAAAAAAGCTATTGAATTAGCTCAACAGGCAGGTACAAAAGGAGTTCAAGTACAAATTGCGGGACGTATCGACGGAAAAGAAATTGCACGTGTCGAATGGATTAGAGAAGGTAGGGTTCCTCTACAAACCATTCGAGCTAAAATTGATTATGGTTCCTATACAGTTCGAACTATTTTTGGGGTATTAGGAATCAAAGTTTGGATATTTCTAAACAACGACTAATTGACTTTTCCTTATTTTTAGCGTTCCATCTTTTGATAAAAGAAAAAATGATGAATTCTTATTACATTCTTATTCCCAAAAAAGAAATGACAAATTTTATAAGATTGAATAAAAAAATTGATTAATCATTTTATAGTGAAGGAGTTGCTATGCTTAGTGTGTGACTCGTTGGTTTTTTTTTAGAGTGGTTAAATTTCTACAAGAATTCGTAGAATTAATTACTAAAGAATTAATAACCTACTCATCGCTTACCATTATCTGGATATAAAGAACCGCGGAAAATAGAAAATCAAAATAAAGATCTATGTGGTGAGATAATTATAGCAACTGAAATAAAAAAGAATCTGATTATTAGTTGTAAAGCAATAAGAATATACAGATAAATGAAGGGGTGAAAGAAAGATAGAAAAAAAGATCTCAATGATATAGAATTCTACTATGTAAAGGTCTATGGGTCATTTCATAAAAGGTAGTGTAATAAAGCATCAATATTCTAAATTCATCCATATATGGATGAATATATTCCTAGAATAGAGAAATCAAGAGCTGCGAATCAATAAAACTGAGAAGGTTGATTCAACAAAAAAGAATAAAATAAATAAGAAAATTTTATGAAAATAAAATCTTTTTAATATTAAAGAGGCTCCATTGTAGAATTTAGACCTAACCATAAATCGAAAAGCGATGGGAACGATGGAACCTGTGAATACCTAAGATTATCTTAAATTTCATAATCTTACTGATTCATTAGATGGGATGGCGGACGAAACTAAGAATTCATTATTTTTTGAGGAGTTGTGGACTAACCCAACATTACATCTTAAATTTATAATGAAAGAGTAAATATTCGCCCGCGAAAATGTGGATTTTTTTTAATTTAGAAATTTTTGCCAATATGATAAAAAAAAAAAGACAAATATGGATTCGTTAGAACCTTATATCAAAACAACATTATCTAGTTAGATAATGAAATTTTTTTGGTTAAATATTTTTGAATCGATTTATTCGCGAGGAGCCGTATGAGGTGAAAATCTCATGTACGGTTCTGTAATAGAGATGGAATTGAGAAATAACCATCAACTATAACCCCAAAAGAACCAGATTCCGTAAACAACATCGAGGAAGAATGAAAGGAAAAGCCTATCGAGGTAATAAAATTTCCTTCGGAAAATATGCTCTTCAGGCACTTCAGCCCGCTTGGATCACATCTAGACAAATAGAAGCAGGGCGACGGGCAATGTCACGAAATGTTCGCCGAGGTGGGCAAATATGGGTACGCATATTTCCAGACAAACCTGTTACAGTAAGACCTACCGAAACGCGTATGGGTTCCGGAAAAGGATCTCCCGAATATTGGGTAGCTGTCGTTAAACCCGGCAAAATACTTTATGAAATGGGAGGGGTTCCAGAAAATATAGCTAGAAAGGCTATTTCAATAGCGGCATCCAAAATGCCTATACGAACTCAATTCATTCTTTCAGAATAATCATTAGAACGAAAGAACGAAATAGGTCTTTAGTATGAAAAAAATGGTAATTGTTGGTTTCTTTTTTTTTTTTGAACACAGAATATTTTTTTTACTTCAACTTTTTGACTGAAAGATAGAAAAAAATGATATGATTCAACCTCAAACCTATTTAAATGTAGCCGATAATAGCGGAGCCCGCGAATTGATGTGTATTCGAATCATAGGAGCTAGTAATCGACGGTATGCTTATATTGGTGACATTGTTGTTGCTGTAATCAAAAAAGCAGTACCAAATTCATCTTTAGAAAGATCTGAAGTGATCAGGGCTGTAATTGTACGTACTTCTAAAGAACTAAAACGTAGTAATGGTATAATAATAAAGTATGATGATAATGCGGCGGTTCTCATTGATAAAGAAGGAAATCCAAAAGGAAGTCGAATTTTTTCCGCAATAGCCCGAGAATTGAGACATTTAAATTTCACTAAAATAGTTTCATTAGCACCCGAGGTATTATAATACGAAATCGTGAGATAGATCTCTTATTTAGGACTGGAATGAATAGGAAGCAAATCTATTTGAATAGAACTGAAATAGATTCAGAAATAGATTCGATCTCACTACTTCTCTTCTCACTATCAGGCATTGAATTGATCAGGATAATTAAATTATTAAAAAAAAAAACGATAGGAGTATATATGGATAACAGTACTAGAAAAGAGATAGAGTGCCTCTTACTAAATATAGAGGACCTATTGCTCGAGATTCACATAAGTCTTATATACCGGAGAGTATTAGTATATACCCTGCGCTGCTCAATGGAGATGGATAAGTTACTCGAACTAGTAAATTGTTTGGATAACTTATTGGAACTTATTGGAAAGGGTGGACAATTACCTAGAGCAAAAGAGGGGGAGTAAAATGGACCATATACAGAGTCCGCATATTGATAACTTCCTAGAAATAGTAAGTTATTTGGACAAGTTTTTCGAAATCGTAAGTCATTCTATTTCTAAGTTATTAGAAATAGTAAGTCCTTCTATTTCGAATTCTAAGTTAAAACGAAATAAGAAGAATCGATCAAAAAAAAAAAGAAAAAGGAATGAAATCTATGTATATATTGAATATAATATATATTATAGATAGATGAAATAAAGTAAAAATTCGAATTCAGAATTCTATATACAAATAGAATTCTGAATTCGATATAAGATTATCTTCTCTGTAAGATATGCAAGAAAGACAAAAAGTTTCATTTGTTCCATCTAGGAATCTCTAAGTGAAATCTGAATAGACTCAGTTGCACAAAAAATTCTTTAACTTCATTAAATTCAAAGTTCAGAAAAGGTTTTAGAATAAAAAAAAAAAGGTCCGTTGAGCGCCTCACTGCTATGTCATAATAGATCCGAACACTTGCCCCGGATTAACTTCCGGATCATAATTGTTCTAGTGAATAACTAAAGAATAGATAGATGGGAGATAGAAGAGAAAGATATTCAATATAAACATTTCTCATAAGTTCACTAATTATGTTTTATGTTGGCGGGTCTCTTTGTATGTGTTGTCCGGAAAGAGGAGGACTCAATGATTATTCGTTCGCCGGAACCAAAAGTCAAAATTTTGGTAGATCCAGAAGTCAAAATTTTGGTAGATAGGGATCCCATAAAAACTTCTTTCGAGCAATGGGCAAAACCTGGTCATTTCTCAAGAACAATAGCTAAGGGACCTGATACTACTACTTGGATCTGGAACCTACATGCTGATGCTCATGATTTCGATAGCCATACTAGTGATTTAGAGGAGATTTCCCGAAAAGTATTTAGTGCTCATTTCGGCCAACTCTCCATTATCTTTCTTTGGCTGAGTGGCATGTATTTCCATGGTGCTCGTTTTTCCAATTATGAAGCATGGCTAAATGATCCTACTCACATTCGACCTAGTGCCCAGGTGGTTTGGCCAATAGTAGGCCAAGAAATATTGAATGGTGATGTAGGCGGAGGTTTCCGCGGAATACAAATAACCTCTGGTTTTTTTCAGATTTGGCGAGCATCTGGAATAACTAATGAATTACAACTCTATTGTACTGCAATTGGTGCATTGGTCTTTGCAGCCTTAATGCTTTTTGCTGGTTGGTTTCATTATCACAAAGCTGCTCCAAAATTGGCTTGGTTCCAAGATGTAGAATCCATGTTGAATCACCATTTGGCAGGGCTACTAGGACTTGGGTCTCTTTCTTGGGCGGGGCATCAAGTACATGTATCTTTACCAATTAACCAATTTCTAAATGCTGGAGTAGATCCCAAAGAGATCCCACTTCCTCATGAATTTATCTTGAATCGGGATCTTTTGGCTCAACTTTATCCAAGTTTTGCCGAAGGAGCAACCCCTTTTTTTACCTTGAATTGGTCAAAATATGCGGACTTTCTTACTTTTCGTGGAGGATTAGATCCACTAACAGGGGGTCTATGGCTGACCGATATTGCACATCATCATTTAGCTATTGCAATTCTTTTTCTCATTGCCGGTCATATGTATAGAACTAATTGGGGTATTGGTCATGGTATAAAAGAGATTTTAGAGGCCCATAAAGGTCCATTTACAGGCCAAGGTCATAAAGGTCTATATGAGATCCTAACAACGTCATGGCATGCTCAATTATCTATTAACCTAGCTATGTTAGGCTCTTTGACCATTATTGTAGCTCACCATATGTATGCTATGCCTCCTTATCCATACCTAGCTACTGACTATGGGACACAACTGTCATTGTTCACACATCACATGTGGATTGGGGGATTTCTCATAGTTGGTGCTGCTGCACATGCAGCCATTTTTATGGTAAGAGACTATGATCCAACTACTCGATACAACGATCTATTAGATCGTGTTCTTAGACATCGCGATGCAATCATATCACATCTCAACTGGGTGTGTATATTTTTAGGCTTTCACAGTTTTGGTTTGTATATTCATAATGATACCATGAGTGCTTTAGGGCGCCCTCAAGATATGTTTTCTGATACCGCTATACAATTAC